ACATCTGCTCGTTGCATACCCTGATCCGCTACCGTCCGAATAGCATTTCCTGCTGCGGTTTGAGCGGCAAATGGTGTCCCTCTTCGTGTACCCTTGAATCCACAAGTACCAGCGGAGGACCAAGAAATCACCCGACCCCGTACATCTGTAACAGTCACAATGGTGTTGTTGAAACTAGCTTGAACATGAATAACTCCTTTTGGTATTTTACGAGCATACTTACGCGAACCAATACGTCCATTTTTGCGTGAACCCATTTTTGGTATAGGTTTTGCCATATTTTATTATTATTTTTTTTTTGATTTCATAAATTTAAGTCCGAGATATATGGATATATCCATTTCATATCAAAAAAGCATCCTTTACTATTTTTTTTTTTTCTAACTATAATTAATATTATTCTAATTAAAATGAATATTATTCTAATTAATATTCAAAATTGTTTTTAATTCAAAATTGATTTAATAGAATTTTATTCATTTTCGATTTTATTAATGAATTTGATATTTTTTTTTTTTGAAATATTATCCTTGTCTTTGTTTATGTCTTGGATTGGAACAAATTACTATAATTCTCCCCCGCCTACGGATCAATCGACATTTTTCACAAATTTTACGAACAGAGGACCTTATTTTCATATTTGTCATTCCTTAACTGAATCCCGAATTTTTTTATTGGAAGAAAATATGGTTTCCTTAAATTTGTAAATTCGAACTTGACCCCCCCTAAAAAAAAGAATGTTGAAGTTGAAAAACAGTCTAATTATTTGAATCTTTGTTCCGAGGTCTATAAATTATACGCCCCTCGGTTGAATCAAAATGACTTATACTTTCATTTTTACTCTCCCGGTTGTATCCATATAAAATAAGAGTGAGTACGTCGAATCCTTTCGGAAACATAGCCTAGAATCATATTCTAATTATATAAAGGAACCGGGAACATGCCCTTGGAAAGTGATTCAGTAATTAAACCCTCATCAATCCATTTTTTTTTATCTCTATTCCAGTTAAACTCTCTTCACACATTCACTAATGTATGAGGAGTAATAGTAATATTAGAAAATCCGTGTTTTCTATCCTTTTTTCACAAAAATATCTAGAAGTTTATCATATAATTCGGATATCAGAAAGATTACCATATAGAACATAAAACTTCTCCGCCGATTCTTTCTAATCGAGCCTCTCGATCTGTCATTATACCTCGAGAAGTAGAAAGAATTACAATTCCCATCCCTCCTAAAATTTTAGGAATTCGTTGAGAATTAGAAAAGATTTGTAAACCCGGTCTACTGATCCGTTTTAAATTTAAAAAAGTTTTATATGATCCTTTCCTATTTCTTCTATACCGTAGAGTTAAAACTAACAAATAGTTGTCGTTTTCCCTACGTTTTTTTACGTTTTCAATAAAACCCTCTCGTAAAAGTATTTTAACAAAGTTTTCGGTCATGTTAGTAGATGGTATTCGAACCGTTCCTTTTCTATTCATGTCAGCATTTCGTATAGAGGTTATTATGTCAGCGATAGTGTCTTTACCCATGATAAACGAAAATGATTGTTGTCTTTGACTTTTGATATAATCAACATGTTTTTTTTTTTTTTCTATTCTCTTTTCTATTCAATAAATATTTTTTATTCAATAAAATAAAATAGAAAATATAGATATATTAATGAATATTGATAGATTAATTTATTGATAGATTTATTTTATCTATTTTTATTTTGATATTTTAATATATTAATATAGAATTCAAATATAGAATTAATTCGAATTAATATTGAAATATTGAATCCATATTTATTTAATCCATATTTTCCATATTTTCTATTATTTTATTGAATTTTAATATATCCTAATTTGGATATTCTATATATTCGATATTTATTATCCATATTTAATATATTTAAAATATATTAATATATTAATATTATGTATAGACTCATGTATATATTATTTATATATATTATTATATTATTAATATAGAATTTTTTTATTATATTATTTATTATTATATTATTTATATTTATTTTATTTATATATATAATATATATATAAATATTATAAATATAATTTCGATATAATTTATATTATATATAGAATATAATAATATATATAGAATATAATAATATATACTACAAAACAAAAGGTATATGCGTGGGACATCATAATATAATCTATTAATTAATCCATTTCATTCACAAATGAATATATCTATATCATGATATCATGATCTCGTCTTATAATACCTCGGGTGCTAATGAAACTATTTTAGTGAAATTTAACTGTCTTAATTCCCGAGCGATTGCGCCAAAAATTCGCGTTCCTTTTGGATTTCCTTCTTGATCAATGACAACTGCAGCATTATCATCATACTGTATTATCATACCGTTGTTACGTTTGAGTTCGTTACAAGTACGTACAATTACAGCTCTGATCACTTCTGATTTTTCTAAAGGCATATTGGGTACTGCTTCCTTGATTACAGCAACAACAATGTCACCAA